TATCCCTTTTCTGTTTTTGAGTCTCGCTTTCTGAACCTTGTTTTCTGAACACAGGATTTGGCTCAGGATTGCCCATTTTTAATTCCAGGGTTTCTCTGAATTTGGAAGTTCTCACTTGGTAGGTTTCCATACCAAGGCTCAATCCAATCAAGTCCGTAGCGTCTACCAATTCCGCCATATCCCCGCCGAGAAATCATTGTGATCCCCCCTCTTTCATTTATGTTGGAACCATTGAATTCATTAGATACTGATTTCAATATCAAATCAGTGTCTGCTTCTATTTCTTACCCATCTTCTTTCATCTCTATCGGGGAACCTGGTCCAATCAGAAATGATTCTATCATTGATGTATCCGCAATTCAATATGGATGGATATATCCCACATATACATGTCTCTCTCCCTCTCATTTTTCCTGCTCGATTTGGAATACTGGAACGGTCGATATTGATTCTTCTTTTTTTTCTTCGTTCTATCTACCCTCTTTCCGAATGAAATCGTGGGAAGATCTCATTATGATCCGGATTGTATCTTATCCTTTCCTTAGGACCGATTCGCTCTAATTCGAATAGAATTAGAATATAGAATCCGCTATAACTAATTCTAACTAATATAGTTAGAGTCTAATATTTTATTTTGCATTTTGAATTCAAAAGGAAAGAAATTCGAAATCAAATCAAAGAAAAGAAATAGAAATTTCTAATACTAATATTAGTATATAGATATTATCTTTCATCCATTCTTAAATAGATATTTTATATCTATTCTTAACTATATAAGATATAGAAACTATATAAGAAGCTTCTTCTAATATTAATTAACCATATTGGATTTCATAGAAATCTATAAAATTCATATGAATTGACTATTTATAATCTTATAGTTAAGAGTAGTTAAGTCACTAGTAGTTTAGTTAATACTTAATGATGATTATTAAGAATTAATGAATAATTAATGATAGTAAGGGTCCCGGTAGTTTACCGAATTCCTATGCACTGTTTCTGTTATGCGAGCCCGCTTAGCTCAGAGGTTAGAGCATCGCATTTGTAATGCGATGGTCATCGGTTCGACTCCGATAGCCGGCTTTTCTCTATTTGTCCGATTTTTTCCATGATTGATAGTGTTTCCTTGAGATCAAGGAATATTGAAAAGACTCCTACCTTTTTTCTTTTACAAGATCACCGATCTATTATGTCACGGGAACTTCCAACTATGAATAAAAAACGGATTGGGGCAGTTAAATCTCTACAGAACAAATCAAGAAAAGGATCTTTAATTTCCTCCTTAAATGTATATATATACATATGTATATATATACATATATACAAAGCAATCCAGATATTGATCCAATTCATCTCATTCTTCTTTGTAGTATTTCACTTCAGTAGATTTATCTTCGTTTATCGTTTAGTTCAGCCTGAATCTAGGTTTATTTTATAAAATATAATTTCAATAAAAAAAAAAAAAGAAAAAAGGAGTCTTTATGTCTCGTTACCGAGGACCTCGTTTCAAAAAAATACGCCGTCTGGGGGCTTTACCGGGACTAACTAGTAAAAGACCTAGACCCGGAAGTAATCTTAGAAGAAAGAAATCGCGTTTCAGGAAAAAATCTCAATATTGTATTCGTCTACAAGAAAAACAAAAATTGCGTTTTCATTATGGTCTGACAGAGCGACAATTACTTAGATATGTTCATATCGCCGGAAAAACTAAAGGGTCAACGGGTCGGGTTTTACTACAACTACTTGAGATGCGTTTGGATAACATTCTTTTTCGGTTGGGTATGGCTTCGACCATTCCTGGGGCCAGGCAATTAGTTAACCATAGACATATTTTAGTTAATGGTCGTATAGTAGATATCCCGAGTTATCGCTGCAAACCCCGAGATATTATTACTACGAGGGATGAACAAAGATCCAGAGCTCTGATTCAAAATCATATTGATTCATCCCCCCGCAAGAAATTTGCAAAACATTTGACTTTTCACTCATCCCAATATAAAGGATTAGTAAATCGAATAATAGATAGGAAATGGGTCGGTTTGAAAATCAAAGAGTTACTAGTCGTAGAATATTATTCCCGTCAGACCTAAACCTAACTAAAATAACAAAGCTTCGGACAATTTTGTCCCCCCCTTTTTTCGCAAAAGTCAAGTAAAAGGGGGGTTTCATCCGGATTTTTATCCCATTCACATATCACAAATGGGTCGGTAGTGAGATTTTCATCTTTTTCTACTCTTTCTGGTCGGTATTGGTATTTCCGTACCGCAGTAATTAGTTAGGAAGAATCTCTATCAAATAAGGGTCTTACTCTTGGAATGATGGTATCAATAATTGTTCTTTGATTTAATACATTGCGGTTGGTAACCCTGGTGAATTAGGTGAAGGTGCGGAAAGAGAGGGATTCGAACCCTCGGTAAACAAAAGTCTACATAGCAGTTCCAATGCTACGCCTTGAACCACTCGGCCATCTCTCCTACAGAATCTTAGGATTCTTGCCCAGAAACCGAGTGAATATCGAGTCATTCATATTACTCCAATACAGGTACGACCGATTAATGAAATTCTCAATAGAAAACTTTTCTTCAAAGCAAAGAAAGATCTTCGAAGACTCGAGGGATAAAAAAACTTATCGAATTCTCAGAATCTGTAGGAAAAATTCCTTGATTCCTCAACTTTGATAAATATAGTAGTAATAAAGGGTATACTACTCAATTGGAATGAAATCCAATAGGATTCAAATATTTCCTATCTATCCCTGTCCAAAAGGGACAATTTGAGTGGAAGGTCCACATCTAATTTTTTGAATTAGTCTGTTTTTATGTGATTTCGTACTGTACAATTCCTTTGGTTGTGGAATCATTTTCCCTCGAAGGATAATGAGAAGAATTCTCGAATGGATTGTTAACTATGCCTAGATCTCGGATAAATGGAAATTTTTTTGATAAAACCTCTTCAATTGTAGCCAATATTTTATTACGAATAATTCCGACAACTTCAAGAGAAAGGGAGGCATTTACCTATTACAGAGATGGTGCGATTTGATTTTTTTCTTTATTTACCGATCTCAGTCTTATGAGAAAGAGACATGATTCGGGATACAAAGAAAAAAGATTCTTGAAAGAAACCTACGCTTGATGAAGGTGAAGTTAGTTTGGAGATAGAACAATTCCTTCTGTCGTGTATCCCCGATTGATGCAGCCTCAGATGCTTCAATTGTCGATTCTAGTATTGAGCGAAAGGTTACACCTATAGGTTTTGTATTGCAGGTCAATACTATTACACTAGGACCAATAGGCCGCATAGGGGAAGAAACACTACACCTAGGAATCAACAACACGAAAACTTTGTTATAAATTACCCCTTTCCTTATCGGGATCGGGACTGAGAAGAATGGTTGGGACAACAAACACCCATCTCGTTCGCACTTCGGATACCCGTATAACCATCGAAGATCGTTGAAGTGACTAATTCCTGGAAATAGAATAGAGGGCGTTGAGGACAAAGAAATTGTTGGAGTTACCATTTCGACCTAGCAACAACACCCTTGGTGTTAAGAAAAGACAAACCTCTTGCAGTAAGGCTAGCTAGAGATTTCTTGTAAAAAGACCAGCCCCTTTCAGTTCATAATAAGAGTATTTCAATCTTTTTTGATTCCATGGACTATTCTCCCCTTATTACTATGCACAGAAGGGAGGAGCCGTATGAGATGAAAATCTCGCGTACGGTTCTGGAACGGAGATTCTTTGAATAGAATGAACTGAACGACCGTAACGGATGTCGGCTCAATCCGAAGGAAATTATGCGGAAGCTTTACAAAATTATTATGAAGCTACGCGACCAGAAATTGATCCCTATGATCGAAGTTATATACTCTATAACATAGGACTTATCCACACAAGCAACGGAGAACATACGAAGGCTTTGGAATATTATTTCCGGGCACTCGAACGAAACCCATTCTTACCACAAGCTTTTAATAATATGGCCGTGATCTGTCATTACGTGCGACTATCTCCACTATAGAAAGAAGGAAAGAAAGATCAAATCTTCTAGTAAATACTAGAAACAAAACGGGCTTTCTACATATGCATTGTCAAAAGCAACGATTTTTATCAGCTGTAGCAAAGAAAGAGACTTCATACGAGCCGAAATAGGAAGAAATAAGTACGGCCTATATACTAGATTCTATGGATAAAGGATCTAATTGATAGAGGAAGCACCGTAAAGATCAATTAGCGAAGTTTTGAGGCCGATACAATAAGAACTGCTTATGCTTACTTAATGTCATGAGATAAAAGTTAGGAATCCACTTATGTAATAGAGTCGATCTACTAAGGTATTGAGCAGCGGTGCGGCATCAGATCCCAAAGACAGTAAGTCCTTTCTTTCTTCTGGAGGAAAGAAAGTCCTTTTCAAAGATTCTATATGAATTTCTATATGAAGCCGAGATAGTTACCTTTCAGAAAATTCTAACGATAGGAGGGGATACCTATGTTCTTCTGAAGGTGGGAGAAAAGAGAAAACTGATTATTGATCAATGTTCAAGTTTGAAACTCATGTAATTAACCTTTCTGGTTAACCCGAGAAAAGGGGATAGATTGACATTTCTTGTCAATCAGTTAGATATGGTAGATTAAAAAGGGACACCAAAAGAATTGACTGCTGAGCCGTATGAGGTAGGAAACTCTCAAGTACGGTTCTAAGGGAAGGAATGGACCTTCCTATTCCGACCGGGGAGAACAGGCCATTCGACAAGGAGATTCTGAAATTGCGGAGGCTTGGTCCGATCAAGCTGCTGAATATTGGAAACAAGCTATAGCGCTTACTCCAGGGAATTATATTGAAGCACATAATTGGTTGAAGATCACAAGGCGGTTCGAATAGTAACACTCTCTTTTCGAATTCATTAGAATATTGGATCCATCAATCAAATAAAATAGATCGTTCTTCTGGGAAGAGCCAATCAAGGAATTTCATTATATCCCTTCTAAACATCGTTT